TATCATTGATATTCTTTTTCTCTCTTTCTTTCACCCTTTCAGTTATCCATATATTCTTATTGCTTCACAACTCATAATCCGATTCGTTTTTATTTTATTTTTTTTTATGCAATATTTCAGTTAGTATAATGATATCGCCAATATATTATATCTTTACTTATATCTTGACTGGTTCTTTAGATCCAGATAATGCGAAGCGATGAGTTGGTTATTAGTTCTATAGTTATTAATTAATTAATTAGTTATTAATTAATTAATTAATACTACTACTACGAGTTGGTTTATTTTTTTTAGAATGGTTAGAATTCAACAAAAAAATAAACCAACGCAACGAGTCGCACACTAAGCATAGCAATTATATCAATATCAAATGATTAATCGAATTTTTATTCAATCTTATAAAATTTATTTAATAGAATAAGAATAGAAGAATTTTTCATTTTTTGTTTTTTCGCTAGATAGAACGTTAACGATAAGGCAAAGTTTATTATTCCTCGTTTACAAATATCCAAATTTTGATGCCTAATACCCCATAAATAGTTCGAACTGTATAAGAACAATAATCAATTTTTGCTCGAATGGTTTGTAGAGGAACCCTACCTTCTCTCATCCAATAGACACGTGCAATTTCTTTTCCATCGATACGTCCCGCAATTTGTACTTGAACTCCTTTTGTACCCGCCTGTTCAGTTAATTCAATAGCTTTTTTCATTACCCCTTTAAAGGGAACTCTATTCTTTAATTGTTCGGCTATAAATTCTGCAAGAATATTAGGGTGTCCATAAGGGTTTGCAATTCTTGTAATAGTAATGTTGAGTTTTCTATTCATACAATTCAGTTTTTTTTGCACATTCATCTGTAATTCTTCGATTCTTCGAGATTGACCTTCTATTAATAACTTTGGAAATCCCATATAGATTATGACTTGAATCAGATCGATTCTTTTTTGAATCTTTATCCGTGCAATTCCCTCGATATCAGAAGATATTTTCATATCTTTTTGTACATAATTCTTGATACAATCCCGTATTTTTTCATCTTCTTGTAGACTCTCGGAATAATTTTTTGGTTGTGCAAACCAAAGAGAATGATGACTTTGGGTTGTACCAAGTCTGAAACCGAGCGGATTTATTTTTTGTCCCATAATCCTCCACTATTATACATAAAATGACATCACACTTCGTATCTGTGTACTTTTTTTCTTTATAGATCCGGTTTTTTTGAAGCATAATATGGCGTATTTGCGTCTTTGATACTCTTCTTTACTTTCATACTCTTCTTCAATTTATAGATATATCTTTCAATAAACAAAAAATTCAATAAACAATAAAATAGTTATATGACAATTTAGCGGATAACTTTGTCTTTGAGTTTGAAGTTTTCATTTTTTTTTTCATAGTAGTACCTTTATTTATTTATTTTATATATTTTTTTTTTATTTTATTAATTCTAAATTCTTATTAATGACTCAACTTGTTTCGTTAAAACTCATATTGTGACTAGCATTTGTTGTTGCAGAATAAACCAATTTTTAAATGGAATAAGATACTTGATAAAGCATGAGTTCGAGTATCCTAAGTCTTTCCGTTTACAAATTTCATCAATTACTATTTGTGTTGTACTTTGTGTTGTGAGCAAACATGCATATATGTTCACCTAAAGGGTATACTTCTTTATATTGGTTCTTCTTTTTCATAAGGTTTGACTCTTTTTTTTTTTTTTTTTTAATTATTTATTTAATTTTTAATTAATTATTATTTAAATGAATAATTGATAATAAATAATTAAAAAATATATAATATATATATTATATATATTAAGATATATATTAATAAATTAAGATAAGAATATTAATATATAAATGATATTTTCATTTTAATGAATTATTTGATTTCTTAATCATTAAATTAACGACGAGATCTTTTATCATTTTTTGCATGTCCCCGGAAGTTTATAGTAGGTGAAAATTCTCCCAATTTATGTCCTACCATACGATCTGTTATATAAATAGGTAAATGTTCTTTTCCATTATGGATAGCAATCGTATGACCAATCATTGTGGGTATAATGGTAGATGCTCTGGACCAAGTTACTATTATTTCTTTTTCTTCTTTTGTGTTAACTTTCTTTATTTTTCTTAATAAATGATTCG